AGAGGATGAATCGAAATATCGCTGCTACGCCAAAACTCGGCGCAAAGAACCAACCAGATTGCCCCAGTGGATAAATAAGGAATACGGAAACAAAAACAGCGATTGGAGCAGAGAATGAAATTGCATTATAAGGCCGCAATTGAACAGACCGAGCAAGTTCAAATTGACGTAACATGAAACCTATTAGTGCAAAAGCCCCATGGAGAGCGACAAAAGTCCACAGACCGCCTAATTGACACCAACGAGTAAAATCCCCTTGCGCTTCCGGGCCCCATAGTAGCAACAAAGAGTGTGCTAAACTATTGGCAGGGGTGGAAACTGCCGCGGTTAAGAAATTACAACCTTCCAAATAGGAACTAGCCAATCCATGGGTATACCAAGAAGTTACAAAAGTTGTCCCTGTAAACCAACCCCCTAAAGCGAAATAAGCACAAGGAAAGAGCAATAGGCCGGACCATCCTACAAAAACGAAACGGTCCCTTCGTAACCAGTCGTCCATAATATCAAATAGATCATTTTCTTCTTTAGTAACTCTACCAAGGGCTATAGTCATAGTGATCCTCCTATTCAATTACTTCAACCATTTCCGAGCACCTCATATCACTTCCAAGGCATACGATAGTTTGATTATCTGTGGACGATTTCTTTCTCGTTCAATGCCCTTTTTCAAAGGTCTCGAAGATAGAAATTTTTTATTTTTATCTATGGGGTCACAACCGAGGTCGTGGTAAATCCATGAATTTGATTCGATTAGTTTTTCTTATACTATAGAAATAAACATTTGAATTCAGCATTATTCCATGACTCCTATTTCAAAGCCTATCTTTTAAGGAAAAATGAAAATAAAAGTAACCCCTCTTTTCCCACTCGCTCTCTATTGCATGGGTGGAAGAACAAAAATTGGATTCTGAAAAAAAAAAGAAAGATATTGAAAAAAAAAAAATTGACTTTCGAAATCAATTTTTATGTGTAGCGGAAAGGAGTTGCGATTTCTTCTTATTCCTATAGAACATCTAGTAACAAGAATATGAAATCGTAAATAGCGAAAAATTCTTGCCTTGCGCGGTCTAAGTCTAAGGAAATACAAAAAATCCGCTTATACAATTTCATCTACATCGAATTTATATATCAGAATAGTGGATAGAGGCATCATTCAAGGAGTCAGGTCTACTTACTTTATCTTTCTTTCCAATTTTATGGTGGGTTTGATAAGAACCCTTTTTGTTTTGTTTATAAATAATCGAAAAAAGAGTTTTTTATTTTTTATATAACCTGCTTGTTTTATTATAACAAGTCCTATATGAAAATGCCCGCTGAAGAGAAAATCTATCTGATTGTTTCTCAGCCAATATCGAATTTTAGAAAGAAAAAACAAGAATTTTCTTCTTTTTTTTATTAACATTAAGAAAAAAGAATATAATTAAAATGGAATTGGCAATATAATTTTTATGGACTTTTGAAAGAAAAAGGAAGGATTTTTTGCAATCGTTATTTCTTGCCTCTGTCATATCACGGAAACCTTTCGATTTGGAACGGGGAGAGATGGCTGAGTGGACTAAAGCGGCGGATTGCTAATCCGTTGTACAATTTTTTTGTACCGAGGGTTCGAATCCCTCTCTTTCCGCCCCCTCGGATCATTTGGGACTTTCGAATTGGAAGGAATTCTGACCCCCGGATTTTCTCATAGATAAATGTACGAAACAAATCCAATTTGTAAGAAAAAATTCCAAAAAAATTTGGATTTTTACTCCTCACGCCCAGGATTACGTCCTGGGTCATTAGATAAGAATCCAAAGATAAAGAGGGAAACAAAGAATATCACTACTGTATAAACAAAAAGTTTGAGAGTAAGCATTACATAATCTCCAAGATTTTTTTTTAAGGAATAGATTACCCGTTTTTCCTTACCACACAGATCCACTAGGATGGGTTTTGTTTATTTTTACACCTAAAAATGCAAAAATCAATTCTTGAAAAAAATTGCAAGAATTGATTTATAATAAGCACTCTTATCAATATCAAAAATTAGGTTAGGTATTGTGTGGGTACCTAAAGGTACCTGCTCAACGTAGGTGCAGGGGGTGGGGTAGAAAGGCGGATCCCAATTTATTGCTGCAGCTATACATTCAATGTAGAAGAATTAGAATTTTAGAATCGAAGGTTCATAATATAAGACTTCTCGGCTTTTATTCATTTTTAGAATTTTTTTGGAATGAATACATCATTCAATTTGGCAGACAGAACAGAGTAGTAAAGATTTCATCGAAAACTTACAGCAGCTTGCCAAACAAAGGCTAATAGAAAAAAGAGTATAGGTATGACAGGCATAAAATCCACGATTGGGTTGAAAATGGCATAAGCTTCGGGCAATTTGGCGAAGAAAAAACTAGTCGGATAAAGAACAGAATTAAAACAGATACAGGTTAAACTAAGTATATTAGGCATAACAAGCATTTCGTTCTTGTAGAGTAGATAATTGGATTTTGATTGAGTTATTTTTCTAAGGGAAAAAAGAAAAGGCGGGTTCAAAATCCTTTTTTCTTCGGACTTTCCCAAACGCAAAATACCTCCTTGTATTCGCACTCTCAAATGAGAATGGAAGAAATTCGACTTTCATATAATATCTTAATAGAATTCCATGTAATGATCAATGCATTTTTTGGATTCTATATTATCCGCATGTCTAGAATCCTAGCAAGAGAGTATCCCTCATTTTTTATGTAATTGAAGTGGGATTGACGAATAACAAATAAACATAATAGTGTTTATTAGTGTCGCATAAAACCAGAAATGGGGCGTGGCCAAGTGGTAAGGCAGCGGGTTTTGGTCCCGTTACTCGGAGGTTCGAATCCTTCCGTCCCAGATTTTTTCTGATGAAACGAAAGATGAAATCATATTGTACCCCACACGAGACAAAAGAAAGTTTATTAAAGAGAATAATTATCTCTTATGAACTCTTAGATTAGATGCATTTCTAAGCATTCTTTTTCTTTCTCAGAAAACATAATCAAGTGTCAAGTCCAGTCAAATTGAATATCTTTATTTTCATGAAAAATTGGGTCTATCAGTCACATTCAGGATATGCCCCTACTACTACTCATTACTCATATGTGTTTTGAAATTCGAACTTCTTAGATAAACTTTATGCTCCATATCCATGAAGGGGGAATTCTTACATGATACATTTGACATCTAATGTGAAAGAAAAGAAGGACCCCCTATTTATTTTTCCCGAACTAAAGAACTAAAGTAAGTAAATAAAAAGAAAATAAAGGGGGTATCCTAATTCTATATTTCATGGCCAGATTAAAGAATAGGAAGTTTTTAGTTTCAGCACAGGTCTTAAAACTTTTGACCAAGATCGGCTTGCGAAAAAAGAAAAAGGGTTTCTATTCTATGGATAGGAACTCCATTTTTGTATTTTAGATATTATCTGATTTGCAAATATCCATTTCTAAATCAATGGAATGTGAGGATTAGAGAGAAATTCATATATTCTGTCTACTCGGCTTTCGAATTAATTGAAAAAATTTTAAACTTGACGTAAAACACTGTATAAAAAATGAGACCTATCCCTTTATGATAGAGATAGATTTTTGTTGTATTATATTATTAGTAAAAAGGGCCCCTCTTTGGTTAAGCGAAAACCATCTCGATCTGCGATTCTTTAAATATCCAGAATGATCCATTCTGGTAAGGATAAGGTAAGAACTGTTCGTTGGATAGAATGGATTCAAAAAATCATACTTCTCCTGATTTTTGATTTGGAGTTGCTTCTTTTAGGTAAAAGAAAGAATGCTATAAGTAAAAGCAAAGGCCTTAATTTGACTTTACACGAAATGTGTTTTTTTTTTTTACTTCATTTTTTTCCCTCTTTTGGTATTCGAGTCGAAGAAGTACGAGAATTCTATAACTACCAAAAAACTTTCAATCTTTTCATTGGAATAGTTTATTTAGTTAATAGTTTTTGTTATGGAAAAATATATTGCTAATCTAATTCTAATATAGTAATTAAATTAATTAAACTTTTTTTGAGGTTGATAGTTTATTTGTTGGAGAAGAGTCGATCCTTCGCTTCTCATTTCAGGATTGACCATCTCGAGTCCTCTGTTGAGGATGGAAATTCAATAAAAAATAAGTCTTAAGCAAACTTGTTTATTCGTCTTTTTCGAACTATGTTTCCTTTCCTTCATATGATAGAATATGGGTTTAAATAAATTGGATCTTTGCGGAGTCTTCCCCGATAAATACTTATTTCTTTTATCCATATTTCTCCATAGATAGCAAGTTTGAATTAGTATACAAAAAACTAAACCAATGACTATTCATGATCCCATCCATATTGGATCAATTCCCTATACCACTTTGCAATGAAATTAGAGGAATGTTTGTTATGGTAAAACTTCGTTTAAAACGATGTGGTAGAAAGCAACGTGCGACTTGAAGGACATGATCGATTGTGGATTTTGTTATCCATCATTTTCCATAGTAATGAAAATGCTCTTGGCTCGACATAGTCTGTTCTATTCGTCCCGAACCAAATTTGCGCTGGGTTGTTTGTAAGTAAATAGTACACGATGGAGCTCGAGAGGACAGAATTGATTTTTTATCAAGGGAAAGAATCTAGGGTTAGTGAAAACTAATAAATTAGGCCAACTTTGTCAGTCTATCCTTAATATAGAAATCGAAAGGTTAAAATAAGAAGAAAGTCCAATTTTGGAAGATTGGAAAAACTCTTTCAATTAAAAGTTTATCAGAATCAATCGCCCATATTCGATTTCTATAGAAGAGGGAAATGCTTTATCGAAGGAAATAAGAAAAAAAGGGTATGTTGCTACTCTTTTGAAAGAAAAAAGAATAGGAATTCCCGAAGTAATGTCTAAACCCAAGGATTTCACAAATCAAAGATAAAGAATTCCGGAACAAGTAAACGCGATTTTCAATTGTCTCAACAATAGAATTGGATCAGAATAAGGAATAAAAGTCAATTCGTTCGAGATGAGACAAAGAAAAGAGTTTAGAGACGACTCAAAAAATTTGGAAGGATTTTTCCTTTTAAGTCTGTCAGTCAAAATTAACCAACTTGAGTCATGAGTATAAATGAAATTTGTTTTTTCTGTAAGGAAATTAATGCAAGTCATAGTCTAATTTCTATCTACTTGTATTATAGACAGAAATTCGAATCTTTTTCTCGAGCCGTATGAGGAGAAAACCTCCTATACGTTTCTAGGGGGGGCATTGTTTAGCTACATCTATCCCAATAAGCTGTCTATCGAATCGTTGCAATTGATGTTCGATCTCGAAGAGAAGGAAGAGATCTTCGAAAAGTAGGTTTTTATGATCCGATAAAGAATCAAACTTGTTTAAATGTTCCAGCTATTCTCTATTTCCTTGAAAAGGGTGCTCAACCTACAAGAACTGTTTATGATATTTTAAGGAAGGCAGAATTCTTTAAAGAAAAAGAAGGAACTTTGAGTTAATTGAAGAACTAAATGAATAAAAAAGTAGGAGAGGATCACTAGTATCCCTCGTTGTCTAATTATTTAGACACAATTTGCCTCTTTCTTAGTCCTATTTTTGACTGGATTTATGTCGTGCCAATCCAACATAAGCCCTTATTTTATTTACTTTTTCTATCTAATTTGTTTTCTTACCATTGTATTTCCATTGACAAAGGTCTATTGAACAAATAGAATTTGTAGATAGATAGGTCTCTTTATCCTCACTCCATATTAGGTTTTTCTGTCTACACTTCGCTCAAATGATAAGGTTGTCCCTCTTGCATGTACTCTCATACAAGATTTATTTATATAAAGAAATATAAATTGCTAAAAAAATGACAATTTTGCTATCGTGATTGGGGCCGCTCCTTTTTTAACCTTAGTGAAATTTAGCCGGACCTGTTCATTTTGGCATTTGAGTGTTTTTAATGGGCGATAAAATCTTTCTTTTAATGTTTTGCTAGTTCAATGTTTTGACAGGAGCGTGCGGTGTAATTCCATTGATTTTTGGGTTTCGATCGTATCTAAGATCCTATTTTATCTGGGTTGCTAACTCAATGGTAGAGTACTCGGCTTTTAAGTGCGACTATGATCTTTTACACATTTGGATGAAGCAACAAATTCGTCCAGACTCTTGGTAGAGTCTAGAAGACCACGACTGATCCTCAAGGGTAATGAATGGAAAAAATAGCATGTCGTAATAAAATCAATTTCTTATTTTTGATTTTTGGAATGGAATAAAAAATTCCTATTTTCTGGGTCTAGTGAATAAATGGATAGAGCCTGGCTCCAATTCTGGTAAAATAAAAAGCAACGAGCTTAACTTCTTAATTGAAATGATTCCCCGATCTAATTAGACGTTAAAAATAGATTAGTGCCTGATGCGGGGAAAGGTTGGGTTTTCCTATGAACGGACCCTTGATTTTTTCTTTTTTTTTTTTTTTAGAAATCCTAATTATTCTTGATTATAGATTGAAAAGGGATGTTATGGATTGAATGTGTAAAAGAAGCAGTATATTGATAAAGAGACTGGATTCCAAAGTCAAAAGAGCGATTGGCCTGCAAAAATAAAAGATTTGTTCTCTTTTGTAATTAGAACAAACATAAACTAATTGGATAGAAAAGGAAAAGATCTGTGGATTAGATTCCTTTTCTTTCCAGGGTTTGTATTAAAAAATGCAACACCCTGTTTTGACCATATTGCACTATGTATCATCATTTGAGAAACCGAGAAATGCTTCTTCTTTCTGATTCAAGTAGAAATACAAATGGAAAAATTGGAAGGGTATTCAGAAAAACAGAAATCTCGTCAACAATACTTCGTTTACCCACTTCTCTTTCAGGAGTATATTTATGCATTTGCCCATGATTATGGATTAAAAGGTTCCGAACCTGTGGAAATTGTTAGTTGTAATAACAAGAAATTTAGTTCACTACTTGTGAAACGTTTAATTATTCGAATGTATCAGCAGAATTTTTGGATTAACTCGGTTAATCATCCTAACCAAGATCGATTGTTGGATTACAACAATTTTTTTTATTCTGAGTTTTATTCTCAGATTCTATCTGAGGGGTTTGCGATCGTTGTAGAAATCCCATTCTCGCTACGAGAATTATCTTGTCCGAAAGAAAAAGAAACACCAAAGTTTCAGAATTTACGATCTATTCATTCAATATTTCCCTTTTTAGAAGACAAATTTTTGCATTTACATTATCTATCACATATAGAAATACCCTATCCTATCCATTTTGAAATCTTGGTTCAACTCCTTCAATACCAGATCAAAGATGTTCCATCTTTGCATTTATTGCGATTCTTTCTCAACTACTATTCGAATTGGAATAGTCTTATTACTTCAATGAAATCGATTTTTCTTTTGAAAAAAGAAAATAAAAGACTATTTCGATTCCTATATAACTCTTATGTATCAGAATATGAATTTTTCTTGTTGTTTCTTCGTAAACAATCTTCTTGCTTACCATTAACATCTTCTGGAAC